TTTATTGAAACCATTGAATTCGGAATATGGAAAAGTAGCTCCAGGATGGGGGACTACACCACTTATGGGGATTGCAATGGCTCTATTTGCAATATTTTTATCTATTATTTTGGAAATTTATAATTCTTCCATTTTACTGGACGGAATTTCAATGAATTAGTTTATAAAAGTTTATAAAAACGGGAAGTCCTTATTTTTCAATAAATCAAAAAAAAGGATTATTTTACTTAAACTTACTTAATATTTCAACTTAAGATTGCTTAAGACTTGTATTTATAGACTATTCTGGTAGTTCGATCGTGAAATTTATTTGTTTCAATATTTCATTTCCGGAATATGAGCGTGTGACTTGTTATAATTGATCCTATTGATAATACAGAGAATGTACCTGTCATCTCTATCAAGATGATTCTACTTCGTCAGATATTTATTATAGTTTCTGGAGCACGGACTATATAGAATAGATCAATAAAAGAAATATTTGAAGAAATATTTGAACTATGATTCATACCTATTCTTCAGACCTCGCAAGCGGATGGAAATAGGCCTTTTCGAAATCAAACAAATTTTTCCTTTCAGTTTTGACCAAAAGAAAACTCTTTCTATAGCTATAGATATAGATTTTATTGAGTCATTACATTCATTGAATAAGTGATGATCAAATGGTTTTTACTCAGAGAAACTTTTAGTTTAGCTTTTGCTTTCTTAAATCATCGTGGTTCTAGTATGAATCTGAGGTTTCAATTGATTCATAGGGTCTCAACAAGAGAATTCTTATCAAATAATATCAAATAAGGTAAAAAAAAAAAGATAGGTAAGAGAAGATTCAAGAGGCCTGTTATAATTAACATAAAGAAAGATGGAGGAGCCAACTTGAGATTGTATTTCTTGGCATTATCATCACAAAGAAGAGATTCCGGATTTTTCTTATTCTTACTTCGTATCTTTGGGTCAAATAGAGTGACGTGGCTAAGACCCAAGAAGTTTTGAACTATCTATTCCATATCCATTGAAACCAGTATTTGTGTGTTTCGGCTTGAGCCGTACGAGATGAAATTCTCATATGTGGCTCTCAGAGGGGGAGTCCTTCTTGGGTTACCTATCTCAATAAAGTATATGATTGGTTCGAAGAACGTCTCGAGATTCAAGCGATTGCAGATGATATAACTAGTAAATATGTTCCTCCTCATGTCAACATATTTTATTGTCTAGGCGGGATTACGCTTACTTGTTTTTTAGTACAAGTGGCTACGGGTTTTGCTATGACTTTTTACTATCGTCCAACTGTTACAGAGGCTTTTTCCTCTGTTCAATACATAATGACTGAGGCCAATTTTGGTTGGTTAATTCGATCAGTTCATCGATGGTCAGCAAGTATGATGGTTCTAATGATGATCTTGCACGTATTTCGTGTGTATCTTACGGGTGGGTTTAAAAAACCCCGCGAATTAACTTGGGTTACGGGGGTGGTTCTGGCTGTATTGACCGCATCTTTTGGCGTAACTGGTTATTCCTTACCTCGGGACCAAATTGGCTATTGGGCAGTAAAAATCGTAACAGGCGTGCCTGAAGCTATTCCTATAATAGGATCGTCCCTGGTAGAATTATTACGTGGAAGCGCTAGTGTGGGCCAATCCACTTTGACTCGTTTTTATAGTTTACATACTTTTGTATTACCTCTTCTTACTGCCGTATTTATGTTAATGCACTTCCCAATGATACGTAAGCAAGGCATTTCAGGTCCTTTATAGAAAAGGCAGATCATATATATTTGTAATTTATCATATAGGGGAGGAACAAAAATATTTAATTGCTACAAAACAAATATGTATTATTGAAAAATTAAGGCATGTTATTTGGATACTTCTCTTCAACTCTGAAGTATTGTATTGTTACGAATAGTTGAAGTATATTTTACTAAAAGAGGATGGATTATGGGAGTGTGTGACTTGAACTATTGATTGTTCCATGCGGATATATGATTTTTTCCGCCACGTTGGAATTCACAACCCAATGTGTCTCTGCATCCAACCATCAGGTCAATCCCCTTATGTAGCATAGGATAGGCCGGTTAGCTTGAGGAGAATCTTTTCTATGATTATACCCTAATCATGTTATGCATGAACAGGCTCCGTAAGATCCCTAGAATAAGTGATGTGGCATGATCCAATGTTCTATCTATTCCACTTTGTTTGATTTTTTTTATTCTAATTATAAAATTATAATTTATTAATTTATTAGTAATTAGATATTAGATTAGATAGATAGTATTTATTTGATTAATTTGATTTGATATTTGATAGTAATCTAATTATAGTATGTAGATGCATTCATTTCCTTTGCATCGACCCTGATCTATAATACTATCGGAGTGAAATAAGGGATCTAAAGAAGAACAGAGATTAGACTTTATTAATAATAAGTAAAAACTTTGTATTGTTGTATGTAATAAAATCGAGATTTTTTGGGGATAAATAGCAAACAAAAGACATGAGATAATCCAAAAAGCACTTGATCATTATCGAATTTGTAAGCCTGCTTGGATATGGAGCATTTCTTTGCCAGAACTGAATTCTTTGCAATGAGCAATGAATCGTTGCAACCCGGGGAAATGGAATTTCATAAATCTTTTCTTACATAGAGTCATTCTACATTGTATATGTAGATATCTATGATATGAAATATAGATTCTCTATGTACCCATTTATGTTCTATGGATCTATTTCTGTCATTCTTTTGATTCTTGTGCTCGAGCCGGATGATAAAAAATTATCATGTCCGGTTCTTTTGGGGGATGGATCCTTAAGAATTCACCTATCCAAATAACAAAGAAACCTGATTTGAACGATCCTGTATTAAGAGCTAAATTGGCTAAGGGTATGGGGCATAATTATTATGGAGAACCCGCATGGCCCAATGATCTTTTATATATTTTTCCAGTAGTAATTCTAGGCACTATTGCATGTAATGTAGGCTTAGCAGTTCTAGAGCCGTCAATGATTGGTGAACCGGCAGATCCATTTGCAACTCCGTTGGAAATATTACCCGAATGGTACTTCTTTCCCGTATTTCAAATACTTCGTACAGTACCAAATAAGTTATTGGGTGTTCTTTTAATGGTTTCAGTACCAATAGGATTATTGACAGTACCTTTTTTGGAGAATGTCAATAAATTCCAAAATCCATTTCGTCGTCCAGTAGCTACAACAGTCTTTTTGATCGGTACTGCAGTAGCTCTTTGGTTAGGTATTGGAGCAACATTGCCTATTGAGAAATCCCTAACTTTAGGTCTTTTTAAAATTGATTAAACCGTGAAATGCCAGGACATAGGTATCTAAGGAAGATCCCGTTCTGGATCTTCCCTAGATACATCAATCAATTTTAGAATCTTATTTATGATCTATATCCGCAAATATATGGATCGTGCCGTAGATTCAAAACTCATTCTATTCTTTTTTCTTTAGAAAAACTAAAAAATTTTATAATTCCAACGGATTTAAAATTAATACTTTTTCTTAGGTAAATTGATTGAAAAATGCTTCTGTAGAGTGCCCAATATCTGTTTTACATCTTCTATGCGAAAATAGTCCATTTTCATAAGATCCTCTTGACTATGACTCAAGAGGTCCAATAATGTATGTATATTGGACCTTTTGAGACAATTATAGGCCCTGGAAGGCAATTCTGATTGGTCAATAAAAATACATGTTAATGGAATTCTTTTTTTGTTTTTCTTTAAATCAGTGAATTTGTCTTGAAAGGAAAAAGGGGGTAGATTCGATCTGTTTTCATTTTCCTCGAAATTCATGTCCTTTTTTTCTGCATATAGAAAGGGAATCAATAAATCAATCAAATTACGAGAAGCTTCATAAAGTGCTTCTTTAGGAGTTAAACTTCCATTCGTCCATACTTCTAGAAAGAGTATTTCTTGTTTTTCATTCCCATTCCCGTAAGAATGAATACTATGATTCGCATTTAGAACAGGCATGGATACAGTATCTATAGGATAACTTCCATCGTGAGATTCGTTTGTAGATTTCATATGATATCCGCGATCTCTCTTGATTTGTAATTCAATACACAAATCAATTGGTTCTGTCAGGTTAGCTATATGCTGTGTCGTGTCAACTATTTCTACAGAAGGTGGTGAGATGATATCTTGAGCGGTTATGTATTTTGGACCTCTGACGCAAATGGATGCGTCCCTAACTCCATAGAGATTACTTTTCAATACAATTTCTTTCAAATTTATTAAAATATCATGTACTGATTCTTCAATACCTACTATCGTAGAATATTCGTGCAGCACATTCTCAGATGTTGCACGTGTGATAAATGTTCCTTCTATTTCGCCAAGTAAAGCCCTTCGCATGGCAATACCTACGGTATCGGCTTGACCTTTCATAAGCGGGGACAGAACGAAACGACCATAATAAAGGCGCTTGCTGTCTACTCTTGATTCAACACATTTCCACTGTAGTGTTCGAGTGGATCCTGCTACTTCTTCTAGAACCATACTATTATTTTTATTTTCTTTATGATTATTGGATCGGATCATTGACTCATTTATTTTTCTTGGAATCTCTTGAATTCTTATTTCTACACACGTCTTTTTTTAGGGGGGCGACATCCATTATGTGGCATGGGTGTTACATCACGTACGAAACTTAATAGTATTCCGCTTCTACGAATGGCTCGTAATGCCGCATCTCTTCCGAGACCTGGACCCTTTATCATAACTTCTGCTCGTTGCATACCCTGATCCACTACTGTACGAATAGCGTTGAGTGCTGCTGCTTGAGCAGCATAAGGTGTTCCTTTTCTTGTGCCTCTGAATCCAGAAGTCCCCGCGGAAGCCCAAGAAACTACCCGACCTCGTACGTCTGTAACAGTTACAATAGTATTGTTGAAACTCGCTTGAACATGAATAACTCCTTTCGGTATTCGACGTTCATTCTTATGTGAACCAATACGTGCATTCTTACGTAAACCAATTTTTGCTATAGGTTTTGTCATATTTTATTATCTCATATTCATAAGAATAAAAAAAAATAAGGAAGAATCAGAAATATACAGAAAGATACGCGGAATATCCATTTTATATGAAAACTGATTCTTTTTTCTTTCTTTTTACATGTACATGGGTTTTTTTTTCTTTTTAGAAAGTTCTTTATTTAGAACTTGAGAAGAATTATCCCTGTCTCTGTTTATGTCTCGGATTGGAACAAATTACTATAATTCGCCCGCGCCTACGGATCAGTCGACATTTTTCACAAATTTTACGAACAGAAGCCCTTATTTTCATATTTTTTATTCCTTACCTTCATTCTTAATCTATTTTTTTGGAAACAAAAATTAGTTTTTTTCGAATTATACCCCTACGAGAGGGATGTTTAAAAGAATGATCTAATCGTTCGAATCTTTTTTTCGAAGTCTATAAATTATGCGTCCCCTGGTTGAATCATAACGACTCATTTCTATTTTTACTCTATCTCCGGGTAGTATACGTATAAAACTGCGTCGGATTCTCCCTGAAATATAACCTAGAATTAGATCTTGATTATCTAATCGAACTCGAAACATACCGTTGGAAAGTGACTCAGTAATTAAACCCTCATGAATCAATTTTTGTTCTTTCATTTCAGATAACCCCCTTTAAGTATCAACTACTAGAGGAAGAGTTCTATAATTCTATAATTCACTTCTCCTCTCTATTTTACAAATAGATAAATAGTAAATTCGAGAGAGTATTAAGTTACCGCAGGAGAATCACCATATATAACACAAAATTTCTCCTCCAATTTTTGCTAGTCGAGCTTCTCGATCTGTCATTATACCTCGAGCAGTAGAAAGAATTATAATCCCCATTCCGCCTAAAATCTTAGGAATTCGTTGATAGTTGGAATAAATTCGTAGACCGGGTCGGCTGATACGCTTTAAAATAATTTTATTCCCTTTCCTAGTCTTTCTATGTCGTAAGGTTAAAACAAAGAATTTTTTTTTACTTTCTTGATGTTTTCGAACGTTTTCAATAAAACCTTCTCGTAAAAGTATTTTAACAATATTTTTAGTGATATTAGTAGATGCTATTTGAACCCTTCCCTTTTTATCCATGTCAGCATTTCTTATAGAAGTTATTATATCGGCAATAATGTCCCTACCCATGACGAATTATAGTTATTGGTGCCTCCTCATTTTTGATATAATCAACATGCTTTTTTTGTTTTAGTTTAATTTTTTTCTTTTTTATTTTTTATTGAATTTTTTTTATTATTAAATTATAATTTCTTTTAATTAAAAGTATATGCATGAGACACGATCTATTAATTGGATCTATTTCAGATATTCGAATTCATGGAAAATAGAATTTAAATTCTAGAATTATATAATTATATATTATATTCTATATCTATACTATGATATATATACTATGATATAAATATGATATAACTAGTAACTAGAACTAGTAACTAGAAATAAAAATAGGAATGAATATACTATAAAATAGTATAATTTAATATATAAAAAAAAAATATATAAATAGTCGAATAATAATAATTAAATATTAAATAATAATTAAATAATTAATATAATAATTATAATAATATATAATAATTATAATAATATATAATATATAATATATAATATAGAGTATATAATATAGAGAAAGAGAATAGAAATATAAAATCAAATATGTCCTATTTTAACCTACTAGTCTGATTTATAAGACTTCGGGTGCTAATGAAACTATTTTAGTGAAATTCAACTGTCTCAATTCCCGAGCAATCGCACCAAAAATTCTAGTTCCTTTTGGATTTCCTTCTTTATCAATGATAACCACTGCATTGTCATCATATCGTATTATCATGCCATTGTCACGTTTGAGTTCTTTACACGTGCGTACAATCACAGCTCTAATAACTTCTGATCTTTCTAGAGGCATGTTGGGCACTGCTTCTTTGATTACAGCAACAATAACATCGCCAATATGAGCATATCGTTGATTACCAGTTCCTATGATTCGAATACACATCAACTCTCGAGCTCCGCTGTTATCCGCTACATTTAAAAGGGTCTGAGGTTGAATCATATCATTTTTTTTTTTTATCTCTTATTTCAATGCAAGGGACAAGGGAAAAAAGAAATATTGTCTGTCCAGAGATAAAGAAATCCGCGTTTGTTTTTTCATTCTCAATACACCTTTACTTACTTTTGTTTACCTATCCTGATCCTGAAATAACAAATTGAGTTCGTATAGGCATTTTGCATGCAGTTATTTTCATAGCTGCTTTGGCTACAGTTTCTGATACTCCACTTATTTCATAAAGTATTCGGCCCGGTTTAACAACGGATACCCAATATTCGGGGGATCCCTTCCCCGAACCCATACGTGTTTCCATAGGTCTTACTGTAACAGGTTTGTCGGGAAAAATACGTACCCATACCTTTCCACCACGACGTGCATATCGTGTCATTGATCTTCGCCCTGCTTCTATTTGTCTAGCTGTGATCCAAGCAGGTTCAAGTGCCTGAAGAGCATATCTTCCGAAACAAATATGATTGCCTCGGCAAGATATTCCCTTCATTCTACCTCTATGTTGTTTACGAAATCTGGTTCTTTTTGGGTCATAGTTGATGGTTGTTTCTGAATTCCATCTCTACTGCAGAACCGGACATGAGAGTTTCTTCTCATCCAGCTCCTCGCGAATCACTAGACGTGTTTGTTTATGGATAATGCTTATTTCTTTGACTTTTAAAAAATTTTATAAAGTATTTAACTTTACCTCATATTGAATCATCCCAAAAAGTCATACAATAAATGAAAAATAAATGAAATATAAATTGAAATAACAAAAAATATATAAAAAGAAAAAATATAAAACAAAAGGTTACGCGGGCGAATATTGACTCTTTTCTCTTTTATTTGTAGGGTCATTTTATGACTAGTCAGAAGAAATCTATGTTATTCTTGGTTCATTCCGCCATCCTACCCAATGAATCATTAGGATTGATTCTTTTTCAATCAAATCCTATGTAGTCACAGGTTCCATCGTTCCCATAGCTTCTCCATTAATGCTTAGGCCTGAACTCTGCAATGGAGCTCCCAACAAAATCAGTTATTTGTTTCTGAGTCAATCTCCTCAGTTTTCTTAACCCGAAGCTCGATTCAATTATTCATCTATGTTTCTATTATTTATATCTTTATTCTATCTTATTATTTATTTATCTATCTTATTAGATAGATAATCTCTATATTTATTAGATTATTATTATTTAGTAATTATTTATATTTAGATTCTTGATTATTATGATCATATATTCATTCTATTTTTTATTATTTTTATATTATTTTTATTATATTTATGTTATATTTATATTTTATATGTATTTATATGTATAATATATGTATAATATTTTATTATTTATTATATTTTATTATATTTGATTTGATATTATAGATATTATAATTTATATTTTTATTATTTTCTTTATATTTTTTATATTTATTAAAATTAATTTTATTAATATTTAAAATAATAAATATTTTTAAAATTATGAAATTATAAATATTTAAAAATTCTAAATATAAAATAATATAAAATATAAAAAATATGAATTTGTATATTGATTTTGTATATTTATTATATTTATTGTATATTGATGTTGATGCTTTATCACACTGCCTTTTTTTATGGGGTGATTTTTCATAAACCATACATATTGGAATCATATATCATTGAGATCTTTATTCTCTCTTTCTATCATCCTTTCATTTTTCCACATCCCTTCTTTTTTTTTTTTTTTCATAATTTATAATTCGATTTATTTTTTATGAAAAAAATTTCAGTTGCTATAACTATATGATCGATTCAGTCATATAATGACTGTTTCTTGGGATCTCGACAATACGAAGCAATAAGTTGGTTATTAGTTTTGAGTTTTTTTATTTTTGATCGTTACTAAGTTTATAGTGGGGTCATCTTTTTTTTGTAATCTCAACTCTAAATAAAAAACTAAAACTAACGAGTCACACACTAAGCATAGCAATTATACGAAACCTAAATTAAAGAGTAAATCGAATTTTTATTCAACCTTATAGAATAGAATTATAATTGTTTGTTTTTCTATTGCTCAGCAGAATGGCGAGATAAGTAAAGGTCCATTATTCTTATTCTTGGTTTACAAATACCCAAATTTTTATGCCTAAGACTCCATAGATAGTTCTAATTGTATGGGAACAGTGATCAATTTTAGCCCGAATTGTTTGTAAAGGAACCCTACCTTCTCTGATCCATTCGACACGTGCAATCTCTTTTCCGTCGATACGCCCTGCGATTTGTACTTGAATTCCTTTTGTATCCGTTTGTTCAGTTAATTCAATAGCTTTCTTCATTGCCTTTCGAAATGAAACTCTATTTTTTAATTGTAAAGCTATATATTCTGCAAGAATATTAGGTTGTCCATAAGGCTTTTCAATTCTTGTGATAGCAATGTTGAGTCTCCGATTTACAGAACGAAACTCTTTTTGTACATTCATCTGTAATTCTTCGACTCCCCCTATTCGTCCTTCTAATAATAAATTGGGAAATCCAATATAGATTATGACCTGAATAAAATCTATTCTTTTTTGAATCCCTATATGGGTAATTCCTTCAAAACCTGAGGATATTCTCTTATTTTTTTGTACATAGTTCTTAATACAATTCCGTATTTTTTCATCTTCTTGTAGGTCCATGGAAAAATTTTTTGGTTGTGCGAACCAAAAAGAATGATGACTTTGAGTTGTTCCAAGTCTGAAACCTAGTGGATTTATTTTTTGTCCCATATTTTTCTACCCTTTGTTCCATTCATATTTTTTTATAAATTTTATAAATTTATAAATATAAAATAGGAATCTAAATTCTGTTTCTTTAGATGAATCTAAAATTTCTATTTTTCTTTTAAAACAATCTTTATATGACAAGTGGTTTTTTTTATTAGACAACTACGTCCTCGAGCC